TGAGCCCTAAAAGACTTGAACTTCTCACCCCCGTGGTGTAAACACGACACTCTACCTACTGAGCTAANGGCTCATGCCCCCTATCTTGTACATAACGAGACTCGAACCCGCCATTAATGATTGGAAATCACTTATTTTACCAGATAAATTATACGTACATTAATCCAAGAACATTTTCCAATCCNCTTACTCTGTTACGACTTTCTCGACCTTATAAATTTTTCGTTATATAAAGCACAAAGTAAGCCCTTACTTACCCTTCTCCTTCCTTCAGTTTTACCCCTTCCTTTATCACTTTACACTTTAGAAATATTTACTTAGTTAAGGTGACGGGCGATTTGTACGAACACTAAGTTATTATTCACCAGAACTCCCTACTTTCCGATTACTATTAAATCCCACTTCATACTTTCTATTTCAAAAAATATTCCGATCTTTTACTTTCTAACTTACCCCTTTTTGTATAAACATAAATGTAGCGCATGTATCGCCCACAACATTAGGATCATAACGACCTGACATAACCCCTTATAATTTATAACTAGGATTGAGCACATTCTATTTCTTTCAAAACATAAGCTGCCGACGGCCATGCAATACCGGGACCCAATATAATAACTCTAATCCACTCTACACCCCNTCTAGTTCTGGTAAAATTATTCGCGAATCATCGAATTAAACCACACGCTCCTCTAAACATTTTAGTGAACCGCCAAATTTTTTAAATTTTAATCTTGCGACCATACTCTCCAGGCGAAATTTTCTTAAGTTCTCATAGATTCTTCATAAATCTTAAATTCAGAGTTTACAGTAAGGACTACCGAGCCGACTACCCTCGTTTGCTCCCCCTACTTTCGTATATCGGCTTTGAGTTTTACCAGTAAATTGCCTACGCCCTTGATATTCTCATTTATATCCTCACTTTCCACCCCTACATAAATCATTCTATTTACCCCTTTAAACCCCCTCATATCTCGCGCCTACATACCCTTTACGCCTTTTATAATAAAAACTCAGGCCTTACGTTTAACCGCGTCTGCTGGCACGTATATTAGACAGCCTTATTGCGACATCTCTGTGTCATACTTTCATATATTGCACAATATTCTCTACTGCAGCCCCTATACGAGACTCCCCCTTGTTTCAGTGGAAGCGTGGTCCCTCGACTACGCATCTAAGCTTAGATCTGACTCTAATAGCTTAATACGGTCTCAACCCATTAATAAACTATGCAAAAATATATTTTCCCTCTCATTTTCACTAACTAGGCCTAAGACATTCCTCACTCGTACGAACATAAAACCCCTTTATTTCACGTCCTAGCATGTATTATAAGTGCCACTCGCTTTTTATCCTCCCCAAAATCAAAGGATTTGCCCAAAACTGGAATCGAACCAATAACTCAAACATTTTCAGTGTTTTGCTCTCCCCATTAAGCTATTTAAGCGCCTCTACCCAACGAATATATTTCTCTAAAGAAACCCCTTCTACTACAATTGGCATAAAAGAATGATTTGCCCCACAAATCTCTGAACACTGCCCATAAAACACTCCAGGCCTTTTTAAATAAAAGCTAGTTTGATTTAATCGCCCAGGCACTGCATCTATTTTTACTGATAAAGATGGAACAGCAAAAGCATGTAATACGTCCCCTCCCGTCACTAATACCCTCACTTCTGTTTGTATCGGCACTATTAACCGATTATCCACATCTAATAACCTTAAATCCCCCTTCTTTAACTCGGAAGTTGGAATCATATAAGAATCAAATTCTATTGTTTCTGGTCCATAATCCGAATACTCATACGACCAATACCACTGATGCCCCACCACTTTAATAGTTAAAGCCGGATTTATTACTTCGTCCATTAAATATAATAATTTTAAAGAAGGGAAGGCTATACAAATTAATACCCCCGCCGGAAGCAAAGTCCAAATCACTTCTATTAATACCCCTTCAAATAAATATTTATGATAATATCTCGTCGTTAAAGCACGGATTATTAACCATAATACAAATACAGTTATAATCATTAAAATATACATAACCTCATCATGAAATAAAATTATTTCCTCCATAGCTGGACTTGCCGCATCTTGAAATCCTAATTGCCAAGGCTCAGAAATATCCCTCTTTCATAACCACCAACACACCCTTCACTACATCCGCCCCCTATGGAGTTTACTGGACTCGAACCTGCAACCTTAGTCTTGCAAAAACCATGCTCCACCCATTAAGCTAAAACCCCATTCTTCCTCACTAAAAATACCTATAACCGAAAAGAAATAAAGCAGTAAATATAATCATAATTAACACATAATTAAACACCATCCCAGACTGTAAATTACTAATATTTTGAGTCAATCTTACTAATAACCTAGACACCCCATTAGGCCCTATTATTTCTAATAATCCTCTATCAATAATCCGATAAGTCACCAAATGCGCAAAATTTAAAATATTTAAAACTATAAAATGATTAATTACATAATTAAACTGCCACGCTGAATTTAAAAAAGTGTATATCATATAATATATACTTCTTTTTTTAAATACTTTAAAACACATATAATCGTAAACCACAAAAGCCATTAATGCCCCCAATATACTTAATAACAAAGGGACCACCTTAACAGAATTTAATATTATGGGGGAAATAATATTCGACAATATCACTTCTCTCCCTAAATACCCCACAAATATACTCCCGATCGCCAATAAAAATAAAGGCCAAGTGATATTTCAATAAGACTCATGCGCTTTTATAAATACCTCTTTTTTTGAATTTGTGTTGCCAATAAATGTCAAATATATCAACCTTATCGAATAAAATGCCGTTAATAAAGCCGAAAAACTCCCCAATCAATAAGCAAAAGCAATATAATATTTTTCATATACTAACTCCAATATTAAATCCTTAGAATAAAACCCAGTCAAATAGGGGAACCCCATTAAAGATAAAGAACCTATAAATATCATAATATAAGTAAAAGGAAGAGAATGTCTCAACCCCCCCATCTTCCGCATGTCTTGCTCATCACTCACCGCATGTATTACTGAGCCCGCACTTAAAAACAATAAAGCCTTAAAAAAAGCATGATTCATCAAATGAAACAAACTCACAGAATAATTAGATAAACCACATATCATTACCATGTACCCTAATTGACTACAAGTCGAGTAAGCAACTACTTTTTTCAAATCATTTTGGACAACCCCAACAGTAGCAGCAAAAAGGGCCGATAAAGCTCCTACTATCGTTATTATAGTTAATGCTAATGAAGACCCTTCAAAAAAGGGCCCAGACCTTATTATTAAAAATACTCCGGCAGTTACCATCGTCGCAGCGTGTATTAAAGCAGACACCGGCGTAGGCCCTTCCATTGCATCTGGTAATCAAGTATGTAACCCTAATTGTGCTGATTTCCCTACTGCCCCAATAAATAATAATAAACAAATTATAGTAACACTTTCTTTATTTATACTCTCTCCCGGATTCAAACTCAATACACTATACACCGCAGAAAACTCTAAAACACCAAACTCTTCAATAATCTTTATCATCGCCAACACTAAACCTATATCCCCCACTCTATTTATTAACATTGCCTTCATTGCCGCCTTATTCGCTTTTATCCTTGTTAACCAAAAATTAATTAAAAGATAAGAACACAAGCCCACACCTTCTCACCCTATAAATAACTGAACATAATTATCACTTGTTACTAATACAATCATTAAAAAAGTAAATAAAGATAAATAAGACATAAATCTAGGTATATGAGGATCCCCCGACATATACCCAGTTGAATAAATATGGACTAAGGCTGATATACTAGTAATCACTATTAACATAGTCGAAGTTAAACTATCAAATTGCAACCCTAAATACGTAGTTAATAACTCTGAATCAAATCACCTTCATAACTTTATATAAGTGACAGATGAATTTAATACTGTCTCATAAAAAATACAACAAGAAACAATGAAACTAATGACGATACAACTAGACGTTAGCACTCCTGCCCCCTTCATCCCTATTTTTCTTCCAAATAACCCAGATACTATTGCACTTAATATAGGCATAAACAATACTAATATATACACTTATTTTGACTCTACAGGTATAAACTTATTGTAGCATCATGAGTCACCTGTAAAACTCAATTAGGCGAAACCATTATAAACAAAATTATAAAAAAAGCCACTCCTAATAGAATAGACTTCCTTAAATTTATTACTTCTAATCGATTTATAACTTTTTGCCAAGTTAACAAAAAATAATTTGGAAAATATATTATTTGAACAACCCTAACATAATACACACCCGCAATGACCGAGGCCATTACTATCACCATACAAGTTAAATAATAACCGCTTGACACCCCCGATAATAATATTAACCATTTCCCTAAAAACCCCGCTAAAGGGGGTATCCCCGCAGTCGATAAAAACGTTAAACCTAATGTTAAAGCCATTACAGGATTCTCCCTAGACAAACTACCCACTTCTATTATCAACGCTCGAGTTAATTTTAAAAACAAAAGAACTGAAAACCCACATATCGACATTATCACATATATTATTATATACATTAAACTCGCCTGAATACTTTCAAAAGACCCTATAGCCACCCCAAAAATAATAAATCCCATATGCCCTATTCCACTATAAGCCAATAAACGCTTCATTTTTGTCTGATTTAAAGCCCCTATCGCCCCATATATTATTGACAATACCCCACAAAATAACACAACATTACTCACTAACCCTGCTTGCACTAATACCGAAAATACCCCTATCTTTGGCATTACCGCTAATAAAGCTACAGTTATAGTAGGGGCGCCCTCATATACATCCGGAGCCCACATATGAAAAGGAACCGCCGATAATTTAAATAATAACGACACTGTAATCAAAATTTTCCCCACATCCCCAATTAATACCGAATTTATTCCTTGAATACTCATTTCCCCAGATACCCCGTATAATAGACCACAGCCAAATAAAAACAACCCCGAAGAAACCGCACCTAAAACAAAATACTTTAATCCCGCTTCTGTGCTATACGCACTATTTTTTCTTATCGCCACTAAAATAAAAAGAGTCAAAGTTTGTAGCTCTAAAGCTAAATAAATTGATACCCAATTTACCGAAGAAACTAGTAATAAAGAACCTAACAATACTATTAAAACTAACATAATCCAAGAATCTCCGCCCTCCTTTTCTTGACTCTTATAACTATACATTAATAATAAGGAAACACAAACAATAACTAACAACCCCTTAGATATATCTACTCAATCACTGGTTAATAATAGCCCATTAATCCCATAATCCACCGTATACACTAACTCCGCCCTCAACCATAAACTTATCATACCCACTATAATTAACATCAATATTGACACTTTTAATAANCGCCCTTTTAATCCATAAACCACTAAAATTAATATCACCCAACTCAATAATAATTCTCGAAATAAATCTAACATTCTAGACCCACCCCTCCACCACCCGTACCCTTTAAAATGAATAACNCCTAATACTCAACTTAAAAAAATAAAATAAAATAAATTTAATAAAATAAAGCAAATGACTCCGAAACTAACTCGGATTCCCCTTCTGTTAAATCAAACGGAACTCTATTTGTCTCTGCTAAAGCGGAAACAAAATACATTATTGCGGCAATAAATAAGGCTATTCCCCCACATGTAGGAGAATTAATATACCCCCTACAATTATCAATAATATTCAGGCGTATAATGCACGCCCTTTCAATATACGATCCAGTATCATTCATAATACCCAGATACATATTAAATCTATTATACTACTTACTAGTGACACAGTGGTAAAGATAGGAATCGAACCTACTACCTTGAACCATGAACCCAATAACCTTCCTTAGGTCTACTCTACCACACTAACCCTCTCTTCCTCTCCAAAATCAGAAAAATGGGACTTGAACCCATAACCTTAGTCTTATCAAGACCATGCTCCACCCATTAAGCTACATACTGGCCTTTACCACTGATGAGACTTGAACTCATATACTCCAGATTTTAAGTCTAGCGTGTTTACCTATTTCACTACAGGGGCCATCTAAATTCCAAACCCCGCTAACCCATTAAACCCTACCAAAACCCCAGAAACAAGCCCCACAAACCCCAAACTTAGGGGCAAATAAGATTTTCACAATAAAGACATTAACTGGTCATATCTTATTCTCGGATAAGTCCCCCTTATTCATATAAATAAAAATAGTAAAAATGCTATTTTTATTCCAAACATCACATTACCTTCAAACATATTTAAAGGGGCCTGCCACCCCCCTAAAAAAAGAATAACACCTAATACAGACATTAATATTATATGACAATACTCAGCTAAAAAAAATAAAGCAAATGACATACTCGAATACTCCACATTAAACCCCGAAACTAACTCGGATTCCCCTTCTGTTAAATCAAACGGAACTCTATTTGTCTCTGCTAAAGCGGAAACAAAATACATTATTGCGGCAGGAAATAAGGGGATAATATATCATATTTTTTTTTGAGATAAAACTATCCCCATTAAATTTAAAGAGCCCACACATAAAACAACAGAAATTATTATTAACCCTATCGACACCTCATAACTTATCATTTGAGCCGCCCCCCTAATCGCCCCTAAAAAAGCATATTTCGAATTACTCGATCACCCCGACATTAAAATCGCATACACACTTATTGAAGAAACAGCAAACAAATAAAGAATCCCTATCCCTATATCACTTAATACCCTCCCCTCACCATAAGGGACTGCCCCCCAAACTATAAAAGCCAATGTTAAAGAAAAAATGGGAGATAATATATATATATACATATTCGCATGATTCGGTATAATAATTTCTTTAGTAAATAATTTTAATCCATCCGCTATGGGCTGTAATACCCCATATACCCCTACTACATTTGGCCCTTTTCTACCCTGAATATATCCCAAAACCTTTCTCTCCGCTAATGTTAAATAAGCTATTGAAACTAATAAAGGCACCAAAATACATAACACTTTCATTAAAACTCCAATCACGAACCCAAGCACAGGCAGGACTCGAACCTGATATTAACGGTCCTGCAAACCGCGTCAATAACCTTATTGCTCCTGCACTCCATATTAATTTTTTCCATAACCATATTGGTAGAGAAGAAGATCGGACTCGAACCGACATTATCTTAAACACTGCTTTCAAGGCAGCTGCATTCCCTTTATGCTACCTCTTCAATACTAAAGGAAGTTCATTATAAGTATGAGGGGCAGGAGGCGAATCCTGTACCCACTCTAACGAAGAACTGATTACACCAGTCAACCTACTCATTTCACTCTCTTCCGCTCATCCCGTAAAAGGAATTTCACAATAATAGGCATCTCAAACTATATAAATAAATCAAATCNCCCCTAAAATTGAAATCACTGACCCTAACGAACTTAGTTGGTTTCATCCCGCAAAACTATCATGAAAGTCAGAATACCGCCGAGGTAATCCCGCCAATCCTAAAAAGTGCTGAGGGAAAAAAGTTAAATTCACCCCAATAAACATTAATCAAAAATGAATCTTTCCATAAACCTCATTATAACAATACCCCGTTATTTTCCCAAATCAATAATAAAATCCACCAAATATCGCAAATATCGCCCCCATTGAAAGCACATAATGAAAATGAGCTACAACATAATAAGTATCATGTAATACCACATCTAAAGCACTATTTGCTAAAACTATCCCTGTTAACCCCCCCATAGTAAATAAAAATACAAATCCTATTGCTCATAACAAAGGGGTATCTAATCTTAATGCCCCTCCAACCATAGTAGCTACTCAACTAAATATCTTTATTCCAGTCGGCACTGCGATTATCATTGTGGCCGCCGTAAAATAAGCTCGAGTATCCACGTCCATCCCAACCGTAAACATGTGATGCGCTCAAACTATAAACCCTAATACACCTATAGAAACCATAGCATACACCATACCCAGATATCCAAATATTTGTTTTTTTGCCGCAAACGTTGGTATTATTTGCGAAATCATTCCAAATCCCGGCAAAATTAATATATAAACCTCAGGATGCCCAAAAAACCAAAATAAATGTTGATATAAAATTGGGTCACCTCCCCCTGCAGGATCAAAAAAAGCAGTATTAAAATTTCTATCCGTCAATAACATAGTAATCGCCCCAGCTAATACTGGTAAAGATAATAACAATAAAACCGCAGTTACTAAAATCGATCAAACAAATAATGGCATTCTATCCATAGTAATCCCTGGCGCCCTCATATTTATTATTGTTGTAATAAAATTCATAGCACCTAATATAGAAGAAATTCCTGCCAAATGTAAACTAAATATTACTAGATCTACTGACCCCCCTGAATGAGCCTGAATTCCCGATAACGGGGGATACACTGTCCATCCAGTCCCCGCTCCTTGCTCCACAAAAACAGAAGCCAATAATAAACTTAAAGCCGGCGGCAATAATCAAAAACTTATATTATTTAATCGAGGGAAGGCCATGTCAGGTGCACCGATATATAAAGGCACAAACCAGTTCCCAAATCCCCCAATCATTACCGGCATAACTAAAAAGAAAATCATAACAAAAGCATGAGCAGTGACAATAACATTATATAAATGGTCATCCCCCAACATTGACCCGGGCGCAGATAACTCTAACCTAATTAACATACTAAAAGCAGTCCCTATCATCCCAGCAAAAGCCCCAAATAATAAATATAATGTTCCTATATCTTTATGGTTTGTTGAAAAAACCCATCGAATCAATCATTCAAACATGCCCCACGATTTTTCTTTATTNCCCTCTCAACAGATTTAAAGATCTTACAGCAATTGTCCCTCTTATTCTGTAATAAGCCACAAATATCGCTAAGCCAATAGCAGACTCTGCGGCTGCCACAGTCAATATCATAAGAGTACATATTTGTCCAACTATATTATCTATAACTTTAGAAATCTTTAAAAATAAAAAAGAAACCGCTAATAACATTAATTCTATAGACATTAGCATTATTATCAGATTCTTTCTATTTAAAACTACTCCTAATACACCTAAAATTAATAATATAACCCCCACTCTCGTATACTTATAATTCATCAAACCTTTTATGGTTAAACCTATTCTCACTCTAAACCGCCTCTTACCCATTCATAAATTAAACCTATTGTTAAAATTATTAAAAACAAATACATCACTCAAACCCCTAATATATTTATTTGATTTAATACAACACATCAAGGAAACAAAAAAGAAATCTCTAAATCAAAAATTAAAAACAAAATTCCTACTAAAAAAAACTTTACAGAAAAAGGTACCCTTGACGACCCAAAAGGATCAAACCCGCACTCATACACAGAAACTTTCTCTATATCTGGTTGTTTCACCCCTACTATATAAGAGGCACCGGATATAATGGTCGAAAGTACAATACTACATAATATTAATCAAAATATCCCTCAAAACTCCATATTCTCCTCTACCCCCATCTAATCTTTTCTTCCTACGCTCGAGATTAATGGGAATCGAACCCATATTAATCAGATGACAACCGACTATTTTCCCTTTAAACTATAACCTCTATCTACATGTATTATCGGCTAATCTGAATAAACCCTTCCTGTCTTTTTATTTCAGCGCTAATACTAAAAGTCAATACAATTACCCCTATCATTGCTACCAATAAAATAAAACTAGCCAAAATAAACAAATAAGCATAATCAGTATATAATATACACCCCAGCCCTTGAATATTCGTAACCTTTTCAATAAAATCCCATCTAAAATAACTTCTTCCCCCAGATAAATCACTAACCCCCCAACTCGAATAAATTAATACTTCAAAAAAAACCACCAACCCTATCATAAACCCTGCCGGCATATAATTGGACATGTCCAATAAACCCTTTAAATCCGTTAAATTTAGCATCATTATAACAAATAAAAATAAAATAGCAATCGCTCCCACATATACAATTAAAAAAATTAAAGCAATAAAGTCCACTTCCAAAAAAATAAAAAGNACANCAGCACTTATAAAGGCCACAATTANCCAAAGCACAGAATGTACCGAATTTAAAGCTGAAATTACCATTATTCCGGNAAAAATCAACGACATAGAAAATACATTCACTATATTAAACACTCCTAAGGGGACTCGAACCCCTCTTCTTAAGTCGAAAACCTAATGTCTTAGCCCCTAGACTATAGAAGCCCCCCTAATTTTTCTGTGAAAAAAGAGACTCGAACTCTTGACCCTAGGTCCCACAAACCTTTGCTCTACCTACTGAGCTACTCTCACCTTAAACCCTTCATTCTGATCTACAGCCGCTCTTGAAATATAATTGACCCCTTAACTTCGTCCACCACCAAAAAAGGAAACACCCCCATTATAATTATTAATCACACCAATGGCAATATACTATAAACCTCCCGCCGATTTAAATCTCTTGAAAAATAAAGATAGTTTGAAAACGCCCCAAAACATATTCTATTATACATATAAATCGAATAACCGGCTGACAACACCATCCCCACAGAAGCCAATACCCCAGCAACAATACTATACTCAAAAGCCGCCAATAACGATAAAAACTCTCCTATAAAATTACAACTTAAGGGAATCGAGGCATTAGCCAAAACCAATACCAACAACAACATCCCGAACAATGGCATTGTTATGGCCATCCCCCGATAATATTTTATTAAACGAGTACGATACCGATCATATAAAAAAGTAACTCCAATAAACAAAGCAGAACTCACTAAACCATGAGCTAACATTAAAAATACCGCCCCCACTAAGCCCTGAATTGTATGACTAAATAGCCCTAAAGTCACTAATCCCATATGAGCCACCGAAGAATAAGCTATTATACGCTTCAAATCCACCTGCCGACAAGTAGTTAAACTTCCATATATTATCGCAAATAAACTCAAAGTCAAAATTAAAGGACCAAAATATTCTGCAGCCTCCGGCAACAACGGTCACGAAAACCTAATAAACCCATAGCCCCCTAATTTCAATAATACACCTGCTAAAACCACTGAACCGGCCACTGGCGCCTCCACGTGTGCCTGAGGCAATCATATATGAAAAGGCATTTGGGGAATTTTTATTGCCAAGCTTAAAAAAAAACCTATAAACACAAAATATTGTAATTCTCTTTCTATATTTAAACAACATAAAGCTTGATAATCCGTACTCCCCACATTACTATAAAGCGTAAATATCCCTAATAGCATAANAACAGAACCTATAAATGTATAAAAAAAAAAATAATAAGAAGCCTGTATTTTCTCCTCCCTAGAACCCCAAATCCCTATTATTAAAAACATTGGAATTAATATCCCCTCAAATAATATATAAAAGCCTACTAAGTCTAAAATTGTAAATACCCCCATTAACAAAACTTCTATAAACAACAAACATAATAAAAACTCCTTTATCAAATATTTAATCGACTTTAAACTTATTAAAACACAAATCGGGGTCAATAATGCGGTTAATATTATAAAAAAAATGGATATTCCATCAACCCCAAAAATTACTAACGGCTCCACACTAAATATTCATTCCAATCTCTTTACCACTTGAAACTGACCCGCCCCATCAAAAGAAGCCCATAACAAAATAGTCCCCGTTAAAGTTAATAAAGACCACTCTAACCCCGCCTTTCATAAGCGCATAATATCCTCTCTCGGAATTATTAAAAGGGCCAATATTCCTATTAAAGGCAATATAAATATTGATTCTAACATATTTTCAGGAAAATGGGACTCGAACCCATAACCACCCGCTCCCAAAGCAAACAATCTACCTATTGATATACTCCCTGTATCCCTTTCACGACATTATTCTAAATTTTCCTTGTCTCAACTACCTCCAATGAGAATGGGATTTGAACCCACACAAGATTCACGATCTCGACAGTTTAGCACACTGCTACTTTCACCTACTCAGTCACCTCATTCCTAATTTTTATTACCCCTTAAAGCCCAAATAAAATTAAAAAAGCTATCATTAAACAAAACAACCCCATTGCCTCAGATATAGCAAACCCTAATATCGCGTATGTGAATAACTGTTGCTTTAAAGCAGGATTTCTCGCGTATCCTATGATTAAATTCCCAAATACAGTTCCTATACCTGCCCCACTTCCTCCAGCACCTATAGAAGCGGCACCTGCCCCTACAAATTTAGCCCCTGTTAATATTTCCGCACTCATTCAACTTTCTCCCCCGCCCCATTCAAAATCATACCTATACACCGCCCCAAGCCTTTGATAGGACTTGAACCTATACTATTTTACTTACAAAATAAACGCTTTATCCCTTAAGCTACAAAGACCCCGATATTCCTATTAAATTCTTTTATCTTTCCTTAACCTCCCCCTCCATTAATTTATTTTCTAAACTACCCACTAAAGGAGCCAAAATTAAAAAATAAAGAAAATAAAACCCCGACGCCATTTGCCCTATTAAAATATACGGCTCCTCTACTGGTTGTCCTCCTATTCAAGTTAACAGCCCCATATTTACCACTAAATATCAAAACAATATCTTACTCAAAGGCCTATATCTCAAACCTTTTACCCCCTTTCTATGTAAATAAGGCAATAATAATAACACTAATATACTAAAAACCAAAGCTACAACCCCACCTAATTTATTAGGAATTGATCTCAATATCGCATAAACAAATAAAAAATACCACTCAGGCTTTATATGAACCGGGGTTACTAACGAATTCGCCTCTTTAAAATTCTCAGCGTCCCCTAACATATAAGGAAAAAAAAACACTATTATACTCAACCCCAGGGCCAATATTACGGCCCCATATAAATCCTTTAATACATAATAAGGATGAAAAGATACTTTATCATTATCAGATTTTCCACCCATAGGATTATTCGAACCGTCCTCATGCAAAGCTATCAAATGCACTATCACCAATGCCATTAATACAAAAGGCAATAAATAATGTAAACTAAAAAATCGGTTTAAAGTCGCGTTTGATACACTAAACCCACCTCAAACTCACCGAACAATATCCTCCCCCACATAAGGAATAGCAGATAGTAAATTCGTTATCACCGTTGCCGCCCAAAAAGACATTTGCCCTCAAGGTAGCACATATCCAATAAAAGCCGTTACTATCATTAACAAAAATAATATTACCCCCACATTTCAAACCGCCACTTTTGAAAAACTTCCATAATATACCCCTCTGCCCATATGCAAATATACACATAAAAAAAACATAGATGCCCCATTAGCATGTAAATATCTTAAAACAAACCCATAATTCACATCCCGAGTAATATGTGCCACAGATGAAAAAGCTAAATCTATATCTGGACAATAATGCATTGCTAAAAAAATCCCCGTAATAACTTGAATTATTAAACAAGCCCCCAACAAAGAGCCAAAATTTCAAAAATAACTAATATTTGATGGCGCAGGTAAATCTATAAACAAACTATTCACAATAGACACCACCGAATTCCCTTTTCTCAGACTTATTGTCACCCGACATAAACTAGACTCGAACTAATACACCAAAATTAACAATCTCACGCTCTACCCCTTAAGCTATTATGCCGATTCAAAGATAATAGGAATCGAACCTACAAAAATCTGACCCTAAATCAAACGTGTTTACCTTTTCACCATATCCTCCAGCCCAATTAATTTCAACATCAAAGAATAATGGAATCGAACCACCATTTAAGACTTTGAAGGTCCTTGGTTTACCATTAACCTAATTCCTTAATTAGGGGTAAAGGACTCGAACCCATAATAATTAAGATCAAAACTTAACGCCTTTGTCCATTTTGGCTAACCCCTACCTTTATTTTTCTATGAACCCCACCAATACATAAAAATAAACAAAAATAACCAAACTACATCCACAAAATGCCAATATCAAGCAGCCGCCTCTAATCCCAAATGATGATGTCTAGTAAATTGAAAATTTATTAGCCGGTATAAACAAACTAATAAAAACGTACTTCCAATTAAAACATGACCCCCATGCGCCCCCGTAGTCACAAAAAAAGTCGAACCATACACTGAATCAGATATCGTAAAAGGAGCCTCATAATATTCCATCCCCTGTAAACCAGTAAATATTAATCCTAATATTACAGTCAAGGCCAAGCTTCTTATAGCCTCTTTTCTTTTCCCACTAATTATTCCATGATGCGCCCAAGTTACAGTTGCCCCAGAACTTAATAATACTACCGTATTTAATAAAGGGATAGATAAAGGATCTAATGGACTTACTCCAATAGGGGGCCATACCCCCCCTATTTCCATTGTAGGTGCCAAACTACTATGAAAAAAGGCCCAAAAAAAAGAAAAAAATAAACAAACCTCCGATACTATAAATAACAACATCCCATATTTCAACCCTCGTCTCACTATAAAAGTATGACACCCTTGGTAAGTAGCCTCCCTAATCACATCTCGTCATCACACTACCATTGTCACTATAATTAAACCTAAACCCATAACCAATAATCAACTTTGACTATAATGAAAATACATCACTCCCCCCACCGTAGTAAATAATGCCCCACAAGCACCTATTAGGGGCCACGGACTCGGATCTACTAAATGGTAAGGATGATATGCTTGCTCCGCCATCAACTCTTCCATTTTTACCTCTACGCCCAATAGGACTCGAACCCATAACCTTTTACTTAGAAGGTAAATGCTCTACCATTAAGCTATGAACATACTCTTCCCCCTATTAATGTAATGCAATTGTATCCCCTAAATAAATAGTAGTTAATAAACTAAATACATAAGCCTGAATTACCGCCACCATCATCTCTAATAACGTAATAAACCCCATTATCACCACCGGGAAACTGCCTATAATCCAAAACCCATTCACCAACAAATTAAATGCAAAACCAGATAATATTGCAAATAATAAATGCCCTGCCGATATATTCGCGGCTAACCGAAGCCCTAACGATATTACTCTTATCATATAACTCAATGACTCTATTACTACTAATATCGGCGCCAAAACTAATGGCACCCCCCCAGGAACTAATATACTNACAAACTCTACTTTAAAAGTCAATAATCCTAATAAAGTTACGGCTATCATTATCGATAAAGAAAAACCAAACGTAACTACTATATGCGCTGTTGGAGTAAATACATAAGGAAACAGCCCTAATATATTTAATACCGCAATAAATAAAAAAAGAGATAATACAAAAGGAAAATATTTTTCACCGGCTTTCCCCAAATTCTCGTGAACAACTGCCCGCATATTATTATGAATTAACTCCATTACTAATTGTCATCGATTAGGTATTAATTTTTCCCCCTTAAATAATAATCAAATTATAATAACTGCTAATCCCACCATCATAGAAGAATTAGTAAAAGCCACTAATCAATCCCCATCAAGAGGCGAAATCGTTATCAATCTTACTACATTAAATTGATCAAAATAAGCACTTACCATTTTAAACTTAACAAAGACCTTAATATCATAATTGACCCACCGCTTTTAACTATATCTTCACTCATATCCCCACCTTCAGCTCAAACACGTAACACTAATTGTTTCTGTAATACCGGCAATATCCCCAATACAATTAAAAAAAATAATAACCCCAAAGCTAATAATACTCATATATACTGTGTTAAATAAGACACTACATCTAATTGTGGCATTTAAGTACAATTGGACTCGAACCAATGACCACCAGATTAAAAGCCCGTTGCTCTACCTACTGAGCTATGCACCCGTCATTATATACTTTTCGTAATGAAAAAGAGAATCGAACTCTTATACCATCCGTTTACAGCGGACCGCATTCCACTCTGCCACCTCATTTCTCCCTATTACCTTAAAAGGAATCGAACCTTCACTCCTCTATTTCGAAAACAGATGCTTTTCCTATTAAGCTATAAGGCACATTCCTTCTTAATCGTTTTAATCTTCAAACTCATCGTCCACAAGCTCTTGATTATTTTCAAACTCAGCCATATCTGAAGAGAACAGCCCCAACCCCCAATTCATTTTTTTATTAAAATCCCTATTATTTAAAATTCGCATTTCCTCCTCGGTTAACCTTTCTAAGGGTCAATCAACTCCTTGATTATTATTTACAATATTCCTTTCCATTCCTCTTTTTTTTAGGCTACCTAATGCCCTCTTTAACCTCTCCCCCAAATCCTTCTTTCAAGCCTCAGTACTCTCATCATCATTATTGGAGATCGGTATGTCTATCTTATCCACTTCTGCATAAACATTTAACCCGCCCCCTACTTCCTTCATTATACATTTAACTTCTAATAATAATCTACCCTCTTCTACATCAAATACTGTACTTCCTATCTTCAACTGATAAAATAAATAATCAACCAAATCTAAAACCACTCACACTTCCAAATTTCTTCTTTGGCTTAAGTATATAATCTTTTTAGTATATCTTCTTTTGTTATATATCACGAATAAACCGAGAAGGAATTGAACCTACATCTTTATTGTTATGAGCAATATGCTTTGCCTTTAAGCTATCAGTTTCGCCCTAATAAATTAGTATTTAGTCCTTAGTAGTCTTCTGCAATAGAATTTTTACATAGACCCTATCCGCGTCTTATTCTCAGACGATCTTTAAATACTCCTCTCTTTTTTTATATATCTATGAAACAAAAAATAATATGTTCTTTCTCCCTTTAGATGCCTTCAGAGATTATAATTCTATCATAGCTACCCAACAATTTACTTTTACTTATAAATAATTGGTTCACCAGCGGATATCTATCACTCAATCCTTTCGTACTAAAGTATAGTTTTATCTAATGTTTCAATACAAAATTGTAGATAGAAACCGACCTAGCTCACGCCGATCTGAACTCAAATCATGTACGATTTTAATAGACGAACAGTCCAACCCTTGGAAGCAGCTGCACCTCCAGGATATCACAATTCAACATCGAGGTCGCAAACATCGTCGTCGATATGAACTCTCAAACGAGATTACGCTGTTATCCCCGTGGTAACTTTTATTCGTTGCTCGTTAGCAAACCCACTCTTTACTAACGGGTCATTATAACCCACAGAATTAGTTTAACTAATATTCATTAATTCCCCCTAATTTTACCCGTGTCAGCTTGGAAGTCCTCCTTACTGTCAAGCTTTTACTTTATGCTATTTCATTATTTACCTTTTGTTCACCCTCGTTACTCTTTAGAAGGCGGTTGCCCCAACCAAACTGTCCAACTTAAACTCCCCAATTTCTTCTTATTGGTTTTCTTATATCTAAAGAGTGGAATTTTCAATTATTCCCACATAATCTACACTTTAATTTTAAAAACAATTTAAGCCTCCAGTAAAGCTCAACGGGGTCTTCTCGTCTTACAATTTGTTTGTAGCATCTTCACTACAAGTTCAATTTCACTGGTTTTTATCTCGAGACAGTAGGGCATTCGTTACGCCATTCATACTTGCCAACAATTAATTGGCTATCTATTACGCTACATTATCACGGTCAGAGTTACCGCGGCCATTTAACTGTCTTTAATTAAATAACTTATTTTATCATTTAAATTTAGATACAATCATTGGGCAGGCCTCACCTCCAATCCTTCAAGCCCAAGGCTTTTTTGAAAGCTATGTTTTTGGTAAACAGTCGATACCCCCTTTTTTCTGCGACTAATTATTCTCCTATCACTCTTTAAAGCCCATAATTAGCACCCTTTCTCGCAAACTTACAGGATGATTTTGCCGAGTTCCTTAAGATAAATTCTACCATCACTTTATGCCCACTCGTGTTAGTTTTAGTACAGCCCGTTAATTTAATAATTCCTTCATTTTTATTTCTTCCCCATTCTCCCCTAACATTTCTCGTCTTAGGGGCTGCATAACCCAATATATTTTTATTTTTTTTGGAAACCTTGGGCCGTGAATAATGATTCTCACACTATTTTTTACTCATGTTCGCATTATCACTTCTGACACACTTTCGCAATAATACACCTCCTTTATTACAGAACGTTCTGCTACCATCATTTCATATCCAGAGTTTTGGCCGCCCTCGATATTTTTAAACCACCTTAATTTTTAGGGCTTATTAATTTGTTGAATGAGCTATTACGCCCTCTTACAAAGATGGCTGACTCCAAGCCTACTTCCTCATTATCTCGCCTAACAACCCCCTTTCCCACTTAATTCTACTTTAATGACCTTAACTTCTGATCTAGGTTGTTTCCTTTTCGACAATGGACCTTCTCGCCCACTATCTGTCTCCCATTTTTATTCCTATACTTTCATAGTTTGATTAAAAATACCTTATAGATACTTCTATTCAGCACTTTACCATATATAAATTAATACTAATGAGGCATTACTTAAATAATTTTCGCAGAAAACCAGCTATTTCCAAGTTCGATTGGCTTTTCACCCCTAACCACAGGTCATCCGAGATTTTTGCCACAATCACCGGTTCGCTCTTCCACTTTCAACTAAGATAGCTTCAAACTGCCCATAGCTAGATCACTTGGTTTCGGGCCCTATTTGACTAATGCTTAGTTATTACAACTCGTTTTCACTATACCTACATTTATTAATTTAAGTTTGCCAAATACCTATCTCGCGAACCCATTATTCAAAAGGTACGACAAATATTGTCTGCTTGTAAGTAACTAATTTCAGATTCTATTTCAATCTTTTCAACTTTCCTTCACAGTACTTCTACCCTTTCAGTATGTTATAATTTTTAGATTTAGATGTATGGAACACCTTTCTTCAAATAATTCTACTCNTTCAATCCAACCATCACCCTTTCACGGGCCTATTACCCTCTTTGAAACTTAAATGACTCTCTTCCACTTTCGCTCGCCACTACTCACAGAATTTCGCTTGATTTTTACCCTTAGTACTTAGATGCTTCAATTCCTAAGGAATTCTTCAACTTCGGGCACCTTTGTTAATTCTTCTCAAAGATTTCTTCTATCGCCCCCCTTATAACACCTTAGTCATCCATTCGTTACTTGTTTATACTAATCTATCTTTCATA